ACGTAAAGATCTAATTCGCTTTTCAGCCGAAATAAAACAATAAATAAAACAATAGAAGTCTTTTTTTCTTTGAATCCTTTTCCTAAGTAAGAAGTTGAAGTGAATTGAAGAAGTTCTATTTGATTAGATACAAGACGACACAAGAAAAGTATTTTCTTGTGTCGTCTTGTATCTAATCAAATAGACGATTGACTAAGAATACTTGCTAGAAATCTTTTTTCCTTTCATTTTTCCCGTCCTTGCCTTGTATTCTATTATTCTATTCCTTTTTCTTTGTATGCTTATTTTCTATAATTCGGAATGGTATACAAGTAATGAGTTTCAGACATCCCGCAAAATAAAAAAGAGTATAAAAAAAAAAAAACAAACAAAGAAAAGACTTATAGAAATAGGATTTTTTGAATCATATATCATTCTATTGATCAACAAGAAATTGGCACTTTTACCAACTTTATTTTAAGTAATCTATAGATCTAGAAATTCATTTCGTACAACTGAACCTTTTCAAACTGTTTCTTTTTAAGAACCAAAAAGATTTGTGCCAAAATCACAGATGCCAAGAATAACAGAAGGCCTTGGACTCGTAATGGATCTTGAAGCACTATTTCCGCGTCTCCCTGACCAAAACCTCCTACATTTGGATTACTTGTTAATGGTTGATCAAGCTTGATGGATTCACCTTCTGAAACAAGAAGTTCTGGTCCTGGAGGTATAATATCAACCACTTGACGTCCTTCTGAAGCATCAACTATGGATATTTCATATCCCCCCTTTTCTTTACGTGCTATTCTGCTTACTATACCAGCAGATGTAGCATTATAAACTGTATTGTTACTCTTGCTACCATCAGGATAAATCTGACCCCTTCCCCTGTTCCCACCTACATATATGGGATATTTTAAGAAGTGAACGTCTTTTTTCGTAGCAGGGTCGGGGGAAAGAATAGGAAATACGATTTCACTATATTTCTGACCGGGAACAGGACCTATCACAAGAATATTTCTTTTATTAGGACGATAACACTGAAAAGAAAGATTGCCCATCTTTTCTTTCATTTCGGGAGAAATACGATCGGGGGGGGCTAATTCGAATCCCTCAGGTAAAATAAGAACAGCTCCTACATTCAAAGCTCCTTTTTTACCATTAGCAAGAACTTGTTTAAGTTGCATATCATAAGGAATTCGAACAACTGCTTCAAATACAGTATCAGGAAGCACAGCTTGCGGAACTTCAATATCCACGGGCTTATTAGCTAAATGGCAATTGGCACATACAATTCGCCCAGTTGCTTCTCGTGGATTTTCATAACCCTGCTGCGCAAAAATGGGATATGCATTTGAAATAGATGCTCGAGTTATTGCATATATCATGATCAATACATAAATGGATCGAGTCATCTGTTCTTTTACCCAAGAAAAAGTCTTTCTATTTTGCATGGTCCAATCATTGATCCCCGGAATTTCTACAATAAATTTGATAGGTAACTAGTAGAATTCCCTATCCACAAGTTTGCCATTGTATTGATTGTACTGAAAGAATTGTACTGGTGGAATATAGTATGAATACCTTGAATTGAAAAGGTAGAAGTATAAAGAATAAGTAAATAAGTAAGATGAAAAAGGATTTCTTTATACATGAAGAAAGATTCTGATTTGATTGATATCAAAAGATCTAATGAATTATTCATTCATTGAATGATAAATTACTACAAGCGAAGGAGATACACGATTTAAAAAATGGAAGATCCAATATTTCACAATTGTATCTAGAATCACTGGAAAAGTGGAAACAAGACCAGATATAATCTGATCATTCTGAGCCAATCCAAAATCGTTGTAGATCGAACCAATCATTAGTTCCCAACCATGGGTCGAGTGAAATCCGATCCATAAATCAGTAACTAAAAGAATCGAAAAAGCTTTGATTGTATCACTTAAGTTATAGAGAAATTCCTGAATCCAAGAATTTAGAATGAAAAGTTCTTCATTACCCAGAAAAAAATAACCACTTAGAATAGCGAAACAGATTAGATTTGTAGAGAAATGCAAAATGATATGGAAATGAGATTCATTGTGTCTTTGGACCAATTGTATTGTTTCCTTGTGCATTCCTATACGAAGCCTTTGCATATGTGTTTCCGAGTACTCCTTTATCATCTCGTCCAACAGGAATAGTTCTTCTAATTCCATAAATTTTTCTAGAACATTTTTCTCTTGAATATCATTCAAAAGGATTTCGGATTGCCTGGTATTCCACCAATTAAGAACCCAAGTTTCTAGACATTTATTAAATGAGAGAGAAATCCACCAGGGCAAAAAGAGTATAGACACAAGATATGGGAGGGAAGCCAATGCTTTCTTTTTTTTCATTCTGTATCCGTGATGTGAATTGTTAAGGAACCGGTTTCATTCGTCGATTCTATCTGATATTTCTATGAAGCATGAATTTTATAACAAGAGCCTATAACTCTAACAAGAACAAGGTATCGAACCTATGGTTCTTTTCCTATTTTTGTTTTTGTGTAAGAATTGAGTCTTTGGGTCTAGAATAGAACATAGAAGAAGGGACCTTTTCGAATGAAAAAAAAAGAAGTAAATATTCTTTCCATATTCCAGAGATCTCAATTAGGCAAATTGTAACCGATTTCCTCTTCATTTCTTCCTTTCGATGAAGACTCGAAAACCCATTTGAACTAACGAATATAATTTGGATTTAAAGACGAAACCTACCGGATCCTTTAATTCTTTTCTTTCTATTTCCAAAGATTTCACTGTCTAACCGCAGCGCGGGGATAGGGTATCAATTCAAAGGCCTAAAAAAAGGAATTATGTTTTACGAAAAGAAATGTTAGGATATTTGATGAATCTATACTTATTAGACTCTTTTCTTTATACTAGTAACTAGTATAAAGAATGAAGAATGAAGCTGGACGCCATGTGTATACAAAATAGTTTTTGTGTACAAATAGTTTCTATTCTCCTTAATCTATTTTATTTCATTAGTTCTATTAGATTTTCTTAGTCCATATACGTCCTCCTGCTTTTGAGATGTATTAAGTTCCTTGTCTCATGCTGAGATTTCTTCTTCAGTTCATTTCAAAATACTTCAATGGGTACGCGCAAGAAATAGGCCAATTCGGCAGCTTTTTGTTCAATTTCTCGTGGAGTCAAATTCTCATCAGTACGGGTCAAGGGAATGGCTCCTTGGCCCCTGATTTCCATATAAAGTACACGGCGAGGAAAAAGACCCTCTCTCACTTCCATTCTGATTGATTGGATATCTTTCAGAAAGAAACGAAGGAAGATACGACGATTTCTTCCAGGAAATCCCCAACGAAAAAGGGACATTATCCCTTCTTTTCTATCAAATCGGTCATAACCACTACCTACATTCCATGAAATTGTGCACCACAAATAAGAACTAATGAATAGACCTGCGATCCCATAGAAAGACATCACGATCCCTTGTGGGAAAAAAAGAATTTGCTGAGACGGAAATACGGATATCAGATTTTTTCCAAGATAACTGGAAGTTCCGACCACTAAGAATCCTAGTGAACCTAAAAAAAGGATACAGGCCCAGAAAAAATTACTTGTTTTTCGAGACCCCGTTATAAGTTCTATCCATATATGTTCTGATCGCCAGTTCATACTATACTAGATCCAGTTGCATTCGATTGGAATTGAGAGAATAACTCAAATGGATTTGACTCGATTTTTATTGCTTTATCCCGAAGTAACTTTCATCAACTAGCAGCATTCCGACGGGAACCTTTAGGAATAATTGGTTAGATACATTGAGTTTCTATTTCAAATATCTTTCAAAAAAGATTTGCTGATGATCATTTTGAATTTCATCATTTCATTGATTAAGCTATAATCGCATATACACGCATTAATGCGTATATTATGCATCGGCATCCATAACAAAACAACTATTTTTTTTTTGGAAAGGACACATATCATATATCCTACCATATTACATTAAAAGAGTATCTGTATGATGATCCAGTGTTGAAAGAAATTGATGAGATTTGGTCCCATCGTATTTAAACAATCTTATTTCTTTGGACATAAAGAGATAAAGAAGCCATTGCGATTGCCGGAAAGACTAGGCCCACTAAAGGAACAAAAATAGAGGGAAAGTTCAAATCTATCATAGAATGGGTACCTCGATTTCATATTTGTACCTATAATAATTCTAAATTATAATTATAAAGATATATTATGATAAGTCTATCTATTAGAAAGAATATTAGTGCTATACTTCCATTTGAAAATGAAGAATTTCAATCTTTTTTTAATCTTGATTCAAGGGAAGGAAACCATGTAGCTGAAATAACTCATTCAGAACACCTTTTAAAGGATTACGTGGTACAATTGGGTCGAATAAGCCCTTATGGAATAAATACTCAGCCGCTTGTGAACCGTCGGGTACTGTCTTTTTCAATGTTTGTTCAATTACTCTTTTACCCGCAAAAGCAATGTAGGCATTAGGTTCAGCAATAATAATATCTCCCAACATACCAAAACTTGCTGTAACTCCGCCAGTTGTAGGAGATGTAAGGATTGATACATAGAATAACTTTTTCTTTGATTGATAATCATATGAAGCAGAAGATATTTTAGCCATTTGCATCAAGCTCAAACTCCCTTCTTGCATGCGTGCTCCTCCAGAAGCACACACAATAATGACAGGTAGAGATCGATTAGTAGCATACTCGATCAAACGGGTGATTTTCTCACCTACTACAGATCCCATACTACCTCCCATAAACTGAAAATCCATAACTCCAATTGCTATGGGAATACGATTTAATTGACCTACGCCCGTTTGAACAGCTTCAGTTAAACCCGTTTTTCTTTGATAAAAAGAGATGCGATCTATATAGGGTTCCTCCTCTGAATGAAATTCAATGGGGTCCATAGAGACCATATCTTCATCCATAGGCTCCCAAGTGCCAGGATCAATAAAGAGTTCAATTCTATCTGAACTACTCATTTTCAAATGATATCCGCAGTGTTCACAAATATTCATTTTTGAACTAAAAGATTTTTTATAATTTAATCCATAACAATTCTCACATTGAACCCATAACTTCTTGTATTTTGTATTTATATCGAGATCATTAGATCTTTCTCTTATATTGAAATAACTGCTACTAGTTTTGATACTAGAATTTCCACTTTCAATACTACTTATACTTTCCGTACAAATGAAACTAGAAATGTAACTGTCCATACCACTGTAAATGTCACTCTTAAGACTGATTTCAAAACGAAGATAACTATCAATGCAACTATTAATGTGATTATTCCAATTAGATTGAGTATCATACATGGAATAATAAGAGTAGTAATTACTACTCTTAGATCCACTATTCAAATAACTAGGAAAAAGAATCTCTAGTTCACTCAAAGAAGAACTAGCATTGTCAATATCAAAAATCTGATTTTCAATATCAAAATATACAGAAGAAGTGTCACCATTACTATTTCTAACTAAAAAAGTATGATCAGAGATCAAACTCCAAAAATTCCTGCTATCAAATAAATAATTTAGATAATTCATATTACTGAAACTAGAACTGTGCCAACTAGTAATCTTTTTCTCCGCATCATTTAGAATAGTTTCTTCACTTCCACTGGTATGTCCAAGAGCATCAAGACTATTCATTGATTTACTTAGTTCACACCTATGTTCTAACTTCTTGTTAGACAACATCGAATTGAACCAACATTTTTCCATAGATTCTTTCCGCCCCCTATTTTATGAAAACCTAATACTAATAGATGAATAGTCATTCGATGAAGAAGAAATCATTTTACTATTTCTTTTTCTTTCTCATCAGAATTCAAATGAAGCATATGATTATGATCCAATCATTAAGATTTTTAATGAAAAACGAGCGAGTCTTTAAAAGATCTCCTTTTGAGGAATCTGGTGAATCATTTCAATATTATGATAGAATCTTTTCCTCAAAAAAAGATATATAAAGACAGGTTTCTCTCATGTAAAACTTTCAATTCTCATCAAAAAGATACATAGTTGTTTCTGTTGTTTCTTCCCATAAATTCAAAATGAATTCTCGTCTCGTAGAATCTCGTGTCATATAGTCAAATAAGAAAATGAGTTTCTATTACAACAGGGAACGAAAAAGACAATATACAGGATAGGGGTAGAAGGGATCCTTCCCTTGGCTTGATCTATATCTATGGCCTGAAACTAAGGAATATAAAATGATCCACCAATCCAATCCCAAGGATCCATAATTCAGCCTATGGATCCAACAATAAAGAATAGAATAGATAAGTTGTTTAGTCTTCCTTCGATCTTATCTTCTTATGTTTAGATTTTGTATATACTTGTATATCGTATTGTATATCTATCGTAAGGTCTGTACATAGAAAAGATATATGCAAATACACAAAGACCCTCATAGTTCATACATAGTATTATAGTATTAGTATAAGATGTCTTTCTTTTTATTCGGCCCAATCTTTCTTTTTTTGAGGAAAAGAAAGATTGGGCCAAGTTTCATTGCAATCAATTAGGAGAACAAACAGGAATTGCTAAATTATACGCGCTTATTTTGTATCTTTATCTAGCTTATCCACTGGCTCGAACTCGAATTTGATCTCTTTCCATACTTCACAAGCAGCCGCTAGCTCAGGACTCCATTTGGCAGCTTCACGAATAATATCATTACCTTCACGAGCAAGATCACGCCCCTCATTACGAGCTTGTACACATGCTTCTAAAGCCACCCGATTAGCTACTGCACCGGGTGCATTTCCCCAAGGGTGCCCTAAAGTTCCTCCACCGAACTGTAGTACGGAATCATCCCCAAAGATTTCGGTTAGGGCAGGCATATGCCAAACATGAATACCTCCTGAAGCCACGGGCAGAACACCTGGCATAGAGACCCAGTCTTGAGTGAAAAAGATACCACGACTTCGATCTTTTTCAATAAAATCATCACGTAACAAATCAACAAAACCCAAAGTCATCTCACGTTCCCCTTCCAGTTTACCCACTACTGTACCAGCGTGAATATGATCTCCGCCAGACATACGTAATGCTTTAGCTAGTACACGAAAATGCATACCATGATTTTTCTGTCTATCAATAACTGCATGCATTGCGCGATGGATGTGAAGAAGTAGACCATTGTCGCGGCAATAATGAGCCAGGCTAGTATTTGCGGTGAATCCCCCAGTTAAGTAGTCATGCATTACGATAGGAACTCCCAATTCTCTGGCAAATACCGCTCTTTTGATCATTTCTTCACATGTACCCGCAGTTGCATTCAAGTAATGTCCTTTAATTTCACCCGTTTCGGCTTGCGCTTTAAAGATTGCTTCGGCACAAAATAAGAAACGATCTCTCCAACGCATAAATGGTTGTGAATTTACGTTTTCATCATCCTTAGTAAAATCAAGTCCACCCCGTAGACATTCATAAACCGCTCTACCGTAGTTTTTTGCGGATAATCCCAAT